TGGTACTAGCAGCTTTATCGGGGAATTTCTCATCTTAGTAGGAGCTTTCCAAAGAAATAGCTTAGTAGCCACATTAGCAGCGCTTGGGATGATTTTAGGCGCGGCCTATTCCCTTTGGCTATATAATCGTGTGGTTTCTGGAAATTTAAAACCCGACTTCCTCCATAAATTCTCCGATCCAAATGGCAGAGAAGTTTTCATATTTATACCCTTTCTTGTTGGAGGGGCGACCGTCCGTTAAACTACCAAAGAAAAAAAGGGTAAACCAATGTGATCATGACATTGTAGGTGCTTGCGATGGGACGGATGCGACTTCCCTCAGTTGGTTTGGGTGGCATAGCCCGTTGCGGAAGTCCCCCCCCTTTTTTTTCCATTTCTTTAGTCTTTCGTTTAGGGAGCCAAAGCTTTACTTTTTAAATTAAATAAGGCTCGCGCAGGGGCGCTCACGTTTTTTGGCTGAGCCGTATCTTGTTGGGTGAGACCGAGAGAAAGAAAGGACGGAGGTTACCCTGGTAATGGCATTTCTCGACCGTGTCTCCGAGGGACAGTTGAACGAGCGACTCATGAATGCTGCCAGATCGAACGAGCCAATAACTCGAACGCTTTCGGTCTGTTTTTTGAGCAAGAATCGCAGCGTTACCTTACCTTCACCATGATACAGACTCCAAGTTCTTATGGCAGAGCACTTTGAGATTTTTCATCAATATGATGATGAGAATAGAAACCAGAAGCACGACCGGAGTCTTCGTGGTCCAAGATAAGAAAACCATCAATAAGAGTAACGTAAGCATGAGACTTTTTGGTAGTACCGGTGAACCAGATGGCCGCGGCGATAGAATCTGGGACGGAGGACTCGTAGTATCTCTCTAGATCTGGCAAAAGCGAAAGACCCCCTAACGTAATTCGAATGGAGGCTGACTGCTGAGCCCACTCTGGCCTCGAAGGGCAAGCCCCCGTGGTTGCGAGCTGGAGCTGCCATTGCTTATGGCTAGAGCAATGGGAGGGGGCCCCGCAGAGAGAACAGTAAGGATAACGAGCGCTCCGCCCGCCAAGCGGGCGGCAGGAGCAGCAGGCAAGTGCTTGGTAGGCTAACAGCCCGGTGAACCGGGAAGAGCACTCGACGAAAGGAGGACACACTAAGCAAGTACGATAAATTGGCCCTGCTCCGCTTTCTTAAAAGCAAGGTGACCCCTGTTAAGGAGGTCAAACCAAGGACCTATGGAAGTCGGGGCTCGTCCCTGGTCAATATTGGATCAAACAATAGGAGGCCGTAGCGCTGACCTCTTTTTTGATTGATTCAATACAAGAGGGGAAAAGATCGTAAAGTTCCCTACCGAGACAACAGAAACTATCAACGGATCTTCTGCGCGCTGGGCATACTTCTTCCGTGCGTCTTTCTCGTGGCGGAAACAGAACAACAGGGAAAGACCCGGCCGACCTGCCCAGGTCGCCTTGGCGAGCTTTATTTAAGAGAGACTGGGGAGTAAAAAGACTTCCGTTTCCGTTCTTGGTTTGCTCTTCGCCTCTCGCTCTTTTTCGTAGTTGGGAAGAGGGAAGGAGTCTAAATCAATGGACATTAATGAACCATCATTGATGGACGTTGCACATGACACGATCAATTCGACTCAAGGTCCTTCGCTAATAGAAGTAGCTTACTCTCCTAGTAGCGAAGGAAAAGGGCAGGGCTCTTTTTTCGTAGTAATAGTGGGCGGGTCTCATGAGATCTATGCCGGCCGCAAAAATCAAACGAAGGTCGAAGGACCATTCGATATGATTAAGGGGCATAGCGGCGCCCTCGACTGGCGCCATTCCCCGACCTAGCAGCAGACGGGCGGGCCGTGCCTGAATTCAGACCAGACTTTTCTTTGTTTGAGCTGTTCCCACGCACGCAGAACGGAAGATCTCAGTTGTCCTGGACTGGACAAGTACGTAGGGCCCCCGTTGAACAGAGTTAGGTTATTACCTGCCTCTACGGAATAAGTTTACTTTGTACCGTCCGGAGGTCATATAGATCGGAACCCGGAGCGATAAGAACGAAAGCCCTACCCACAGCTACAACTACTGGCACTTCAAAAGGCTTAGATTTTAAGGTAATTCCTATTTGCTTACTTGATAGAGTAAGGGCGCTACTGAAAGCTTTTTTAGGTCGTGTAAGAGGTGTAAGCCTCGAAAGCCTTTGGTATTTCGGTAGAGCGAGCAGCCCTTAAACCAAAAAATTTTTATAGTACCTTCTCCTATTTCTTCATTTCATTCTTTATTTGGCCCGCTTCAAACAAAATGAGAAAAAGGGGGAGGCCTTTTGATTCGAAGTCACTACAAAAAAAAATTCAAAAAACTTTCGAAGGAAAGGCCTTCGCATTCCTAATCCGGTAGGGCCGGGCAGCTTTAGCTTGGCGAATCGCATCCCCGCGCAACGACACCGCTCTTTACCGTTCTCGCTCAGTCTTTGCAACGGCCGGGAAGGCAGTCGTAGAAGCGAAGCCTATCGCCCCGCCGACCATCAAATACGAGATTGGGCCCCTTCTAAAAAATTGGATGGAATGGCCCACCCCACCCAAGAGCGCTTATGTCATATGGGAACTCATGGCTGGAAACAATCCTTATGGTTTTGATATCCGGTAGGAATAATAAGAATCAAAGTCCAGGTTGGTTGGTGAGCCTAGTGATAGGAAACTATCTAGCTTGGTTCGGAGAGCACTTGTTGGGTTAAAGATTTTTTTTGCTAGATGTTATGGCCTAAATGCTGAACTATTGACTCTACTTGTTTGGATGGGTGTTCACCCCAAAGTGTTCCCGGACCGCATGCATACATCCGTAAGTAACTTAGTGCAACATGGAAAATTTCATTGAGAGGAATCAGCAAAGAAAATAAAAAAAGGTCCATTTTTGTGTATTTGAAAGATTGTCCTCGGGCTGAAGAGTGTCCACATGAGTTCGTTCAGGTGTCTACACAGGCCTGTGGTCTTCTTTTATATTCTGTCGTGAGTTAAGATTGCTCCACCTAAGTAGAACGAAAAGGAAGATTTGATCTATGTCGTTCTTTTAGTCAGTGGATGTTACAACGCTTCAATCAGGCTTTGAGACCTAAGAACTCAATTTCGTAAGCGAATATGCCAGATTGAATGTCAATGCTCTCATTTCCTGAAACCAACCCCCAAAGTAAAAAGCTGATATTAAAATAGCATATGTAAATAAGTTTAAGATCAAGTTCTTCTGTTCTCTCAGTTCCTTTCTTCCCCGAGACAATCTCACATGTCGGTTGTTAACCAAGGGTATACCACTTGAGGGAGGGCAAAATCAATCAGATTCTGACCTGAAAAGAATGAATTTCTCTTGAACTTCTCCACTTCCCACCTAGAGCAGCTTCGCTCGCGGTGATCTAATTATTGGACTAGCTGAACTAAGACTAAGTAGATCTTCTAGAACGACTGCCGGACCATTCCATTCATTGTCTTCTTCTCAACCTCTCCTCTCCTCGGTGACTCTGAACTACCAAGCCAATCTCTAGTCGAAGGTAGTTTACTTGCTTACTCAAGAGAGTCAAAAAAGAGGGACTGCTACTCTTTTTTACCTACTTATCTAACCACCCTTTTTTGCAAGAGACGCTTTGTCCACTTCCTAGCCAAAGCCCAATTCACCACGTGAAAGTTCGTCACTATCAATAGCTCCTTACTTAGACCCTTCCTTCCCCATAGCCACTGGCTCACGACCTTTCGACTCTCGCTAAAGAAGAGAAATTCACCCTTAACTTCTCATACCGGATAGGCTCTTGGACTTGGAGCTCACAAATGCGCCGTTTGAGTGAACGAATGCGCTGTTATGAGCTAACGAGTTTTCCTTTTTTTCTGCTGAACTCGGAGAAGAGGAGGTAGCGGTTCGTGCTTGAGTTGAATCACTTGACTTTGGCCCTATCTTTCTATTTAGATAAGTAGTAGATCCCCTTACCAGGAAATGAACTAGGTAAAAGCTATAGGCAGCTACCTGGTAGGCAACTCGTCAGGAAGAGTCTATATCACCGATAGGCCAATTAGATGGAATTACAGAAAGCTGTATAAGTTAGAAGAAGGAGCAAAGGGTTGAAAGCGGACAGATGCCATCGAATCGGATGTCTTCCTTCAATCCGCTCTTAGAGTTCGAGAATCCAAGCGCAGTCAAGTCAGTACGTACCAATGCCTTCGGTCGGTAAGTCATTAAGGCCTGCTCTAGGTGACTTGGAAGTGCCTGAAGCTAAGAAGTAAGTCTACTTTTACTTCTTAGTCTAGGTCTTAGAAGCACAAGCGGGAGCCAGGGGGAAGGCCTTCAGGCCGCTGGTGGAACTCCCCAGGAATGGCTTTCTACTAACTAATAAGAATCTCTTTATAGAACCACACTAAACAAACTATCTATAACCTCAGGGGCTATAATAGGAGTAGCTAGTTTGCTTGTTCTGAAGAAGGAAAAACGTTGCCAGCTCTTCTTTCCGATCTTGGTTGCTTTCCGGTCCATTGTTCGATTCTATAGCTGATGTAGCTTAACTCCATCTCTCGTATCGGCTAATCAATGAGTGGGGGCATGAGAAGTAGGCTTAGCTGCCCTCAAAACAAAAACTTTCTAGCCTCCTAAAGGAAGTCTTAAAAGATAAGATAAGGCTATGCGCACACAAGCTAACTTCAGGTATGCAGTTAGTTCTCAAGCGATTCCCTTGTTGACTTCGCATCTGAGGTGCGACCTTAGCCTTAGAGAGCTTGTTTTGGCAGCTACTCTCTTATAGTGAGGAGACAAGGTTACGCGCTGGGTAGCGAAGCGCATCTGTTTCGAGTACAGAGGCGACGAGGGGTGCTAACCCGGCCACCCAACCCAGCAGGTCAGGGGTGGGCCGGCCATAGGTTCGAATCCTGCCGCCTTTCTTGTGGATCATCCTGTGGTTACCGGATGATGGGAATAACAGAAATTTTTTAATGAGCACGAAATGTCAATATATGAATTGTTTCATTATTCGTTATTTCCGGGTCTTTTCATTG